CAAAGAAAAAACTACTCGAATAAAGGGCAGAATTAAGACAGATACCGATCAAACTAAAAATATTAGGCATAGCAAAGATTTTTTTATTGTAGATAATTGCATTTTGATTGAGTTATTGATATCTTATTGATATTATTGATATAAGGCAAAAAATAATGACGAAGGTAAAGTAGACCAAAAAAGCCTTTGAACTCACTCACCCAATAAAAAATCCTTCCATTCTCAAAAGATAATAGAGAATAGAAGAAATCGTACTTTTATACAATATCTTATATCTTAATTAAATTATATGGAATGATCAATCAATTCCAGGTTAATTCTATATCTACACGTGGCAAAATCCTATCAACAATGGATTTCATAGATATTGATTTGCACTGGAATTGACGAACAACCACTACTAATATTAGTGTTTATTAGTTTAGATATAAATCTAAATGGGGCGTGGCCAAGTGGTAAGGCAACGGGTTTTGGTCCCGCTATTCGGAGGTTCGAATCCTTCCGTCCCAGAGCATCCATTTTATTATATAACTATCAGAAAAAAGATTGCTTTTTTGAGCAGCCCTTTCCTTTGTTTTCTAATTCTAATAGTGAATAGAATGGGATTCTTTTTTCTAATTTTTGCTGATGCCTCTTCCTTTCTGAATCATCTTTTTTTCTCGAGCTGAATTGAGATACCCAGATGTAACTTAATCTATTTATGATCCAGGTTAGATAGGAACATAGATCGCAATAATTTTTAATAAAAGAGGTAGGACGACCTTTCATTCTATGCCCATCCCCCGTATATTCATATTGAAGTTAATTACTTAGAAATTAGGTACCATATCCATATTTATTTTAATTTTCAATGACGCTGAAATATGCCGGTCTGTTATATATCAATATTTTTGATCCACTTATCCATAAATCATTGGTGGTTTTAATTCAAAAAGAAACATGGATCGATCCGTGATAAAACAATGTGGTACTTAGTCAAAAACATTATTAATGATGTGGAAGTAGTAAATTTTTTTAATTAGATTTTTAGAAATCTTTGTAATGGCTTATTTTGAGTCCTTTATATTCGAAGAAGTGTGAGATAGGTGACTCGATCCTATCAAGTCATAGAGGTTCAAAGACGAACTAATTTATTCATGTTAATAAAATATAGATATATAGAAATTACATTTAGAAATATGGGGATTAATAAATTATTGCTGAGACTTTTTCAGAAAATATCTACCCCTTGGTAACCATATAAAGGGACAAAAGCATAGATTACCATTTACCGACAGAACCAATGACTATTCATGATTCCATAATTGAATCAATTACATACTGGTTCCAAACAAGAGGAATGTTATGGTAAAACTTCGTTTGAAACGATGTGGTAGAAAGCAACGTGCGACTTGAAGGACATGATCCGCTGTGGATGTAAGAATCCACCATTTTATTAGGAATGAAAGTGCTCTTGGCTCAACATCCTTTGTTCTACTCAACTAGAAACCTCAGTCTTTTGGGGGTTATAATGTAAATAGTACATGATGGAGCTCGAGTAGAAGGTATTAATTAATTTCTCAAGGGCAGGGGTCTAGGGTTAGTGCCAATGAATAAGTTGGAACAACTTCGTAAGTATATCTTCGATATAGAAATTGAAAGGATTCAATTTGAGAAAGTTTTCATAATTTTAATAAAAAAAAATAAAATTTTTTGGACTTGATAAAACTTTTTCGGTCAAAAGTGTAACACGCGGGAATCAACCGTTCTTATGATTCTTTGATAGATTTGATAGAAACAAATCACAAAAAAAGGTATGTTGCTGCCATTTTGAAAGGATTAAGGATCACCGAAGTAATGTCTAAACCCAATGATTCAAAGAAAAGATAAAGGATTCTGGAACAAGGAAACACCATTTTAAATTGTCTCAACAACTAAATCAGAATGAAGAATAAAAAAAAGATTCTAAATCTAAACAAGACAAAAAGGGGGTTAGAGACCACTCAATAAATGAAATGCTTAAGGATTGTCTTTAAGCTATTTGGAAGTTATCCAACTTGAGTTATGAGTACAAACTTTTTTTAGGAAAGAAAAAGGACTCAAATTCTAGTCTAATTGCTCGGATGATTTTATGGATCTATTTGCTATGATAATTCTATACATAGACATAAAACTTCTAATCATTTTTTCTTGAGCCGTACGAGGAGAAAACTTCTTATACGTTTCTAGGGGGGGGGGGGGGTATTATTCATCTACATCTATCCCAATGAGCCGTCTATCGAATTGTTGCAATTGATGTTCGATTCCGAAGAGAAGGAAGAGATCTTCAGAAAGTTGGTTTTTATGATCCGATAAAGAATCAAACTTATTCAAATGTTCCTGCTATTCTATATTTCCTTGAAAAAGGCGCTCAACCTACGGGAACTGTTCATGATATTTCAAAGAAGGCAGAGATTTTTAAGGAACGTCGCTTTAATCAAACGAAATTCGGTTAATTAAATTCTAGGGGGTATCATTTATA